ATCGGTTTAATTCTTATTTCTACACACGTCTTTTTTTAGGAGGTCGACATCCATTATGTGGCATAGGTGTTACATCACGTACGAAGCTTAATAATATACCACTTCTACGAATGGCTCGTAATGCTGCATCTCTTCCGAGACCAGGACCCTTTATCATAACTTCTGCTCGTTGCATACCCTGATCAACCACTGTACGAATAGCATTTACCGCTGTGGCTTGAGCAGCATAAGGTGTTCCTCTTCTTGTGCCTTTGAATCCAGAAGTACCGGCGGAGGCCCAAGAAACTACCCGACCTCGTACATCTGTAACAGTTATAATGGTATTGTTGAAACTCGCTTGAACATGAATAACGCCTTTTGGTATTCTACGTCCATTCTTACGTGAACCAATACGCCCATTCCTACGTGAACCAATTCTTGGTATAGCTTTTGTCATATTTTATCATCTCATATTTATGAGTCAGAAATATACAAAAAGAAAAGATACGGGGATACCCATTTCATGTTAAAACGGATCCTTTACCTTATTTTTACATATTTTATTTTTGAATTTTGGAAAGTAAAGTTCTTTTTTAGAAGAATTACCCTTGTCTCTGTTTATGTTTCGGATTGGAACAAATCACTATAATTCGTCCACGCCTGCGAATCAGTCGGCATTTTTCACAAATTTTACGAACGGAAGCCCTTATTTTCATATTTTTTATTCCTTACCTTAATTCTGAATCCACTTCTTGGAAGAGAATAAGTCTCTTGAATTTTTTTTGAACTTCAAATTGTATACCCATGGTTAAAAAAATAACCTAATCGTTCGAATCTTTGTTGCGAAGTCGATAAATTATACGTCCCCTGGTTGAATCATAACGACTTACTTCAATTTTTACTCTATCTCCCGGTAGTATCCGTATAAAACTGCGGCGGATCCTCCCTGAAACATATCCTAGAATTAGATCTTCATTATCTAAACGGACCCGGAACATACCGTTGGGAAGTGATTCAGTAATTAAACCCTCATGAATCAATTTTTGTTCTTTCATTCCAGGTAACCTCCTTGAAGTATCAACTAATGGAGGAAGAGTTATATAACTCACTTTTCCTCTCTATTTTACAAATAGGAAGTTAGAGATCAAATTCGGATACCAGAGGTGGAAGATTACCATATATAACACAAAATTTCTCCTCCAATTCTTTCTAGTCGAGCTTCTCGATCTGTTATTATACCTCGAGAAGTAGAAAGAATTACAATTCCCATTCCACCTAAAATCTTAGGAATTCGTTGATAGTTGGAATAAATTCGTAAGCCGGGCCGGCTGATACGCTTTAAAATGGTTCTAGTTTTATATATTCCTTTTCTGGTTTTTCTATGTCGCAGAGTTGAAACCAAGAAATATTTGTTACTCTCCTGATGTTTCCGAACGTTTTCAATAAAACCTTCTCGTAGAAGTATTTTAACAATGTTTTCGGTGATATTTGTAGATGCTATTCGAACCCTTCCTTTTTTATCCGTGTCAGCATTTCTTATAGAAGTTATTAGATCGGCAATAGTGTCCCTACCCATGACGAACTAGAATTATAGGTTCCTCCAAATTTTGATATAATCAACATGTTTCCTTTTTTTTTTATTATAAAGTATATACGTGAGACACAATCTACTAATTTGATCTATTTCAGATACCCTACTATATCATAATCTCATCTACTACTATTTATAATACTTCGGGAGCTAATGAAACTATTTTAGTAAAATTTAACTGTCTCAATTCTCGAGCGATCGCACCAAAAACTCGAGTTCCTTTTGGATTTCCTTCTTGATCAATGACAACTGCAGCATTGTCGTCATATCGTATTATCATACCGTTTTCACGTTTGAGTTCTTTACATGTACGTACAATTACAGCTCTAATTACTTCTGATCTTTCTAGAGGCATATTGGGAACTGCTTCTTTGATTACAGCAACAATAACATCACCAATATGAGCATATCGGTGATTACCAGCTCCTATGATTCGAATACACATCAATTTTCGAGCTCCGCTGTTATCCGCTACATTCAAAAGGGTCTGAGGTTGAATCATATCATTTTTATTTCAATCTGTTATTTCAATGCAAAAGTATGAAAGAAAAAAAAAAGAAATATTGTCCGTCCAGAAATAAATAAACCTGCGGTTGTTTTTTCATCCCCAATACCCCTTTTTGTTTAGTTCTACATCTCTATACTGAAATAATAAATTGAGTTCGTATAGGCATTTTGCGCGCAGCTATTGCGATAGCTGCTCTAGCTACAGTTTCTGATACTCCACCCATTTCATAAAGTATTCGACCCCGTTTAACAACGGATACCCAATATTCAGGGGATCCCTTCCCCGAACCCATACGTGTTTCCGCGGGTCTTACTGTAACAGGTTTGTCGGGAAATATACGTACCCATATTTTTCCACCACGACGCACATATCGTGTCATTGCTCTTCGCCCTGCTTCTATTTGTCTAGCTGTAATCCAAGCAGGTTCAAGTGCCTGAAGAGCGTATCTGCCGAAACAAATATGATTGCCTCGACAAGATATTCCTTTCATTCTTCCTCTATGCTGTTTACGAAATCTGGTTCTTTTGGGGTTATAGTCGATGGTTGTTTCTTAATTCCATCTCTACTGCAGAACCGGACATGAGAGTTTCTTCTCATCCAGCTCCTCGCGAATGAAAGGATTCTAATTCAATAATATTATAGATACACATTAATAGATACACATTAATAGGTACACATTAATAGATAATACACCAAGTAATGGCTTTTATTGATATTTAATTTCTTACATAAGAAGGAAGATGTAGATACAAGATATACAATACAGCTAGACGTGTGTGTACATTTATGTATCTTTATAGATAATGTAATGTTTCTCTTTTTTATTTTTATAACATAACGAATCCTTTCCTTATTTTTTTTTTACCTCTATCGAATTACGACAAAGGATTGTAATCCAATAAATAGAGGTTTCGCGGGCGAATATTTACTCTTTCCTGTTTCATTCGAAGGTTCAATTCATAACCTCTCAGAATAAATCAATTTTTTCTTGGTCCGTTCCGCCATCCCACCCAATGAATTATTAGGATTCGTTTTCAATAGAAGCCTATGCAGTCACAGGTTCTGTCGTTCCCATAGCTTCTCCATTAATGGTTAGGTCCGAACTTTGCAATGGAGCTTCCAACAAAATTCGTTCCCAAGTCAATTTCCTCAGTTTTTATTAACCTGAAGGCTCTTTATTATTTTATTCTATTTAAAATTATTTCATTTTAAAATTCTTATATTTATAATTATCTTATCAGTATTGATTATCAGTATTGATGCTTTATCACACTGCCTTTTATGACGTGATTCATAGACCATACATATTGGAATCATATATCATTGATATTTTTGTTCTTTCTTTCTATCATCCTTCCATTTATCCACATCCCTTTTTTTTTTTTACAACCCATAATCATATCTATTTTTTGTTGAAAGAATTTCAGTTGCTACAACCATATGATAGATCCACTCATTCATATAGTGACTGTTTCTTGGGATCTCGACAATACGAAGCAATAAGTTGGTTATTAGTTTATTTTATATAATTACAAAGTTTATAGCAGGGGTCAGTTTATTTTTTTTTTTTTAATCCCAACTTGAAACTATAAATAAAAAACTAACGAGTCACACACTAAGCATAGCAATTATACCAAATAATCAATCGAATTTTTATTTAACCTTATAGAATTAGAATTGTTCATTTTTATTTTTTTTTTTTAACGAAAAAAGAGTGAAAGAGTTTGTCATTTTTTGTTTTATCACTGGACAGAATGGGAAGACAAGGTTGATTATTCCTCGTCTACAAATATCCAAATTTTTATACCTAATACTCCATAAATAGTTCGAATTGTATAGGAACAATGATCAATTTTAGCGCGAATTGTTTGTAGGGGAACTCTACCCTCTCTGATCCATTCAACACGTGCAATTTCTTTTCCGTCGATACGGCCTGCTATTTGCACTTGAATTCCTTTTGTATCCGTTTGTTCAGTTAATTCAATAGCTTTTTTCATTGCTTTTCGAAACGAAACTCTATTTTTTAATTGTAAAGCTATATATTCTGCAAGAATATTAGGTTGTCCATAAGGTTTTTCAACTCTTGTGATAGCAATGTTGAGTCTCCGGTTTACAGAATTAAACTCCTTTTGTACATTCATCTGTAATTCTTCGATTCCTCGTGTTTGCCCCTCTATTAATAAATTTGGGAATCCAATATAGATTATGACTTGGATCAAATCGATTTTTTTTTTAATTGTTATACGTGCAATTCCTTCGAAACCTGAGGATATTTTCCTATTTTTTTGTACATAGTTCTTGATACAATTCCGTATTTTTGCATCTTCCTGTAGGTCCCCGGAATAATTTTTTGGTTGTGCGAACCAAAAGGAATGATGACTTTGAGTTGTACCAAGTCTGAAACCAAGTGGATTTATTTTTTGTCCCATATTTTTCTATTCGATTTTATTTTTAATCCATATTTTTTTATTTTATATGAATCTAAATCTTAGATTGATCTAAAAATGATTTAGATTTATCTTTTAATACAATTGTTATATGACATGTCGGTCTTTTTATCAGATAACTACGTCCTCGAGCCCGCGGTCTTAACTTTTTCACAATAGTACTCCTATTGGCTTCGGCTTTACTAATGAATGAATCAGCTTCCTTCAAACCCATATTATGATTAGCATTTGCCGCTGCAGAATAAACCAATTTGAGAATGGGATAAGATGCTCGATAAGGCATGAGTTCCAGTATCATAAGTGTTTCCTCATAGGAACGCCCGCGAATCTGATCAATTACTCTTCGTGCTTTTAAAACAGACATACATATATGTTGAGCTAAAACTTTTACTTCTTTACCTGAACTTGAGTTCTTTATCATAGGGTTATTCCCTACCTTTTTGAAATTTGTCATAAATAAGGTTATCCCCCGCCT